AACGTGATAAAACTTTAATCCCATATACATAATCCTATTCTCTGGACTAATCCACGTCCAAAGCGTTGCATTCGAAAAATTCAAATTTATTTTTGAAACTTCCTAAAATTAAGGTCTACTCTACCCCTCTATTATAGGAAAAAAAATGAAGGATAGCAATCCCCTCGACTTTTACGGGGAGAGCAGTTAACCACTTCTCACTGCCCTACCCCCCCCCCACCCTCGATCCCCCAGAAATCAACCATTGATAAATGGTTCCTTGTATGAAGGAGAACGTAGTAAGCTATTCATATAATTGAGGGAATTACATCGAATCTGAATATTTGAACAATTAATAACGAAATGATACCCAGAATTAATCCGAATAGATAGAGGGAAATTCGCCCTACTTGTCCGTATTTGATTCCTTCCCCTCCGAAAAAGCTTGAAATGCCTATCCCATTAACAATACCGTCTATTACCCATTGATCAAAGAACGAAATAGATTTTGCTGAGAGGCGTGTACCTCTAATAAAAACAAAATTGTATAGCTTATCAATATAAGCTCGATTATACGACCAATTATAAATAGTATTTAATAGAAAACCCAAAATTCCGTCTGATTTAGGATCTATATTTTCACGTAAGTCTCGTGAGTAGAAAGATGCAGGTCCATATATTATGAATGATATAACTATTCCCACAGATGCTATAATGGTAGAAGGAATAGCTTCACGAATAAAATCGAACCAATAATTAGAATTCATTACTATGGTTAATGAATCATAAGATAAATCAAGTGATGAATCAAAATTGATTAATTTTGGAAAAATGATAGATCCAAAAAAACCAATAAATATAGTTGGTATTGTGAGTATAATAAGTGGACATATCAATATCCAGTCCGACTCTTTTGGTTGTATAAAATGCTTACTATCAGATCCATATGATGGATTCAATGAATTTTGTACATTATTTTTATTTTTAATCAAATTTAAGTGGACATATCAATATCCAGTCCGACTCTTTTGGTTGTATAAAATGCTTACTATCAGATCCATATGATGGATTCAATGAATTTTGTACATTATTTTTATTTTTAATCAAATTTAATTTAAATGAAATTAACAGTTTATGGGAAGGGTGGTATTGGTAAATCAACAAGTAGTTGTAATATTTCAATAGCTTTTGCAAAACGTGGCAAAAAAGTCTTACAAATTGGATGTGATCCCAAACATGACAGTACATTTACTTTGACCGGTTTTTTGATACCTACAATAATAGATACCCTTGAAATAAAAAATTATCATTATGAGGATGTATGGCCAGAAGATATCATCCATAAAGGTTTTGGAGAGGTTGATTGTGTAGAAGCTGGAGGACCACCTGCTGGAACAGGATGCGGAGGATATGTTGTAGGTGAAACTGTTAAATTATTAAAAGAATTAAATGCTTTTGATGAATATGACATAATTTTATTTGATGTCTTGGGTGATGTAGTATGCGGTGGTTTTGCTGCTCCCTTAAATTACACTGATTATTGTATCATAATAACAGATAATGGTTTTGATGCATTATTTGCAGCAAACCGCATTGTAGCTTCAGTTCGAGAAAAATCTAATACACATCCATTACGATTAGCAGGGTTAGTGGGAAATCAAACATCTGATCGAGATCTTATTGATAAATATATAGAAGTATGTCCAATGCCTGTTTTGGAAGTATTACCTCTTATTGAATATATTCGAATATCTAGAATAAAAGGTAAGACCTTGTTTGAAATGGCTGAATCTCAAGCAGAACTTATTAATATTTGTGATTATTATTTAAATATAGCAGATCAGTTATTATGTCAGCCGGAAGGAGTCATACCAAAAGAAATACCAGATCGAGAGTTGTTTGGTTTATTATCAAATTGTTATTTAAATCCTATGGCTCAAGTAAATAATAAAAACATTGAACAAGCAGATGAAGAAGTAGATATTGAGTAAATGTTACTTTAAAAAAGTATTAAAGAAGTCGTATATAGAATATAGAAAATACAGGAGAAAAGAAAGATCTCATGAAAACAGTTGAAAGAGTTGAAAGCCTCATTTTCGAATGTGAAACTGGTAATTATCATACTTTTTGTCCTATTAGTTGTGTAGTGTGGTTATATCAAAAAATTGAAGATAGCTTTTTTTTAGTAATAGGTACCAAAACTTGTGGATATTTTTTACAAAACGCTCTTGGCGTAATGATTTTTGCAGAACCACGTTATGCGATGGGAGAATTGCAAGAAAATGACATATCAGCTCAATCAAATGATTATGAAGAGTTAAGAAAGTTATGTTTTGATATAAAAAAAGATAGAAATCCCAGTGTTATTATATGGATTGGTACATGTACTACAGAAATAATAAAAATGGATTTAGAAGGAATTGCCCCTAAAATAGAAATAGAATTTGGAATACCTATTGTAGTAGCACGAGCAAATGGATTAGATTATGCTTTTACTCAAGGAGAAGATACTGTTCTAGCTGCTATGACACAACGTTGTCCAGAGAAAGAATCTTTAAACTCTAATAGTGATTTTGATTCTAATTTTCAATCTGAACAGCCTTCCTTAGTTTTATTTGGATCCGTTCCCTCAACAGTTTCTTCTGAACTGAATTTGGAATTAAAACAACAATCCATTCGAGTATCGGGGTGGCTTCCTGCTCAGAAATACACCGAACTACCATACTTAAAAAAAGGTTTTTATGTGTGTGGTGTTAATCCATTTTTGAGTCGCACGGCTACAGCCTTGATGCGACGTAGAAAATGTAAATTAATTGGTGCACCGTTTCCTATCGGACCTGACGGAACACGTGCTTGGATCGAAAAAATTTGTCTCACTTTCAACAAGAAACCCCAAGGTTTGGAAGAAAAAGAAAATAAAGTTTGGAAGGATTTAAAAAATCATCTTCATTTATTACAAGGTAAGTCAATTTTTTTTATGGGAGATAATTTATTAGAAATATCCCTAGCAAGATTTCTAATACGATGTGGTATTATTGTTTATGAAATAGGTATTCCATATATCGATAAGAGGTTTCAAACTGCTGAATTATCATTATTGCGTCATACATGTAAAAAAATGTGTGTACCCATACCACGAATTGTAGAAAAACCAGATAATTATAATCAAATACAACGTATACGTGAATTACAACCTGATTTAGTTATTACTGGTATGGCTCATGCTAATCCCTTAAAAGCTAGAGGAATTAATACAAAGTGGTCAGTTGAATTTATTTTTATTCAAATTCATGGATTTCTAAATGTTAAGGATTTGCTCGACTTAGTTACTCGTTGTTTGCGTCTAAATTAAAGTTTAGAGGTTCTAGGTTGAGATATATTTTATTAAAACAAACAATTAACTAATTGGTAACAATATGAAAATTGGATATATTATATCAAGGGTTCAAAACCCAACTATAAAAAAATAACTTTTACTTTCTTGTTTGAAAGATATTAGTCAATTAATTAAAAATTTGTTAAGCAGTAACAAATAATTTTCATAAAAACTAAAAAAAAAAAAAAAAATACTGGAAAATTATTGCTTTTTGTACGATAGTTGTGTTATAATCAGCCATAGTGATTGATAATTCATTTAAAAGTCACTAATTAGATAAAAAGGTTATATTATTTGTAATTTATTTAAAGAAGGAAAAGGGAATGGAAAGCCTATTTTTAGTTATTTCTATGTATTATGGAATGATACAGACGTCTATAAAAGTTGTAGGTCCTTTTATGTTATTCGGAGTTTATTATGGTTTTATTACTACATTGCCCATGGGTCCTTCTCATATTTTGGCAATAAGGTCACAATTAATAGAAGGTACTAAAGCGGCTAAGGCAGCTGTTAGTGGATTAATGTTGGGACAAGTATTGATGTATCTATCAATATATTTCACCCCACTCTACATAATGTTAATACGACCTCATTTATTTACATTATTAATTCTACCATATTTGTTTTTCTACTGGAATCGAACCAAAGAACTTGTACAATATAAAGATTCACATTCAAGTGATTCAATAAGTAATGTTAGATTACGCACTATTTTTCTGGACAGTCTTATTTTTCAATTATTAAATCCAGGTCTTTTACCAAGTCCTGTATTAACACGATTATCACATGTTTTGATGTTTCGTTATAGTGGTAATGTTTTTTTTGTAATTAGTAGTATTTTTGGTTGGTTAAGCGGACAGATATTATTTTTTAACTTAGCAAAAAAACTTTTTGTTCGAATAGAATATGACTCACCTATATTTTATGTGTTTCTTAAACGTATAATACACAAATCTTTTAGTACTATAAGTATATTTTGCGTCCTTCTTCATATGGGAAGAGCGCCTGTTCCGCTTATAACTAAAAAATATTTTGATCATGCTACAATTCTCGATAAGACGGTAATAGAAGTCGAATTTGAGCTTTTATGGTTTCACAGACCATGGCCCACCTCGTTTTTTGATCAAGACAGATGGACTCAACCCAAGCGATATATACATAATTCAAGTATAAGTCGCCGATCTCCTGTCAAACAACAAGTATCCGACTACTTTTTTGATAAATGTATAATAGATGGAAAAGAAAGACTATCTTTTGCAACTCTACCTAATTTATATATTGTAAAAGGACAATTAACAAATTGGGGTAACCGTTTGTTAGATATACCACCCGAAGATTTTTCTTATGAAAAATGGATTAATAATAAACGAGAAAAAAATGAAACATTAATTCATGAATTTGAAGATCGAATCAAATTGATGAAAAAGGGATTTAGCTTCCAAAAAGCAATGGAAAAACGAACCGGAATTATGCAAATATGTAAAAAAGAAAAGGTTAAGAAAAGAGTTCTTCCAAAAATGGTGGATCCTTTATTTAATCCCCGCTTACGCACATCAAATTCAGTTTTGCAATCCTACTTGCTGTTTCCAGAATTTAAGAAAAAACTAACAAAGGAAGAATTGCTTGAGAAAGAAACTTTCACTGGTTGGAAAGAAGTGGTGGCAAAAATTGAAAGAATGAAACGAGAAGAAAATAAGTTAGAAGAGTGGATTCTAGAGAATTATACAAATCCAAAACGTGCTGAATTTCCGTTAGTTTTGGATTTGTTATCTTGGAATGCAAAAAGAATTTTTTCATATATTCTAGATAATACAAAAGTTCCAGAAACTCGTAATTTGTATTACGAAATTCGTGATTATAAAGAACATTTTGGTACTAAAAATGTACCATGGAAATATGTGGTGAGATTAAATCGTATTGATAAGTCTTTATTTTGTATGTATCTGGAAAGAACAGAAAATGTAAAACTTATTTATGCTTCTAAATTATTACAGTCAATTTTTGGTGAGTTTGCTGAATTTTTTCATTTAAATAAATTCAAAAAATCGACTGGATTTAAAAGCTATTTTCTGCCAATCAAAAAATTATCTATCCTTTTAACGAAATTTATATCAATAATAAAAACAAAAAGTTGGTCAGTACTTTTCTTTGAAGAAATAAAACCTCAATTCTGTGAAATTCAAAAATCATTGGCTAGATTCAATCCAATGATAAAATTTGATAGAATCGATATTATAAGTTCTTTTACCGACGTTCGTCAAAGGAAAATGAAAAATCTTGAAATTGCTGGAGTGGATCGAGGAAAACTAGTACCTTTAAACAGACGTTTCTCGAAAAAAACTGATTTTCGTAGAAGACTAGTAAAAGGAGCGATGCGTCCGCTGCGCCGTAAAATGCTAGTATGGAATATTTTACAATACAGAGCACACTCTCCTTTTTTCTTCCGAATACTCGATATATCGACTCTATCCAAAACGGATTCAGTTATCTATGATGGGTGGGTAGATGAAAATGAAAGAATTTCTGAAATAGAAATAGAACAAAAGATAAAAGCTGAACGTCGAGCTCAATCAGCCAGATTAGACTTTTCCATGGCTCAAAATGGCAGGAGTCTATTATTACTCTTTCAATCTTCTTTCAGAAAGTACATCAAATTACCTCTATTAATTGTAGCTAAAAATATTGGACGTATGCTGTTGTTTCAATCTCCAGAATGGCGTGAAGATTGGACTGAATGGAAACAAGAAGTCCATGTAAACTGTCTATACAATGGTGATGAAGTAACACATGGAGGATTACCTGATAGTTGGCTGAGAGAAGGTTTTCAAATAAAAATAATATATCCTTTTCAGTTAAAACCCTGGCATGATCATGTAAAAATGAGTCCAACTCATTCATTGAATGAAATAGATAATAACTTTTTGGTTCAGATAAAGCAACAAGAAAAATTGTTTTCTTTTTTGACCCCGTGGGGAAAACAAACTGCTATACCTTTTGGTACTGTCCAGAAAGAACCTTCATTTTGGAAACCTATTTGGAAAGAATTAAGAAAGTTTTTTGAAAAAGGAATTTTTATTGTATTAGAAAACTATTCTAAATTGATAAAGTTAATAAATTTTTCAAATTCTGAAAAATCTAAAAAAACTTTTGAAACATCTAGCATTGATGTGTTAGATAATACATATAATACTGAACTTGATCATGATTCAAAAGAAAAATTGAATATTAAAGAGTTGGCAATAACTAAAAAATTGATTGAAAATAGGAGTAATCTAAATACATCTATTATCAGTGAAGAAGAAATTGAATCCGGTTTTATTGAAAGGATGAAAGAATATGAGGATTCTTCAATATTGGGAACCGAACAAACCTCTTATTCCTCTGAATTAGATAAAATACTAAAATTGGAAATTTCCAATTTTAGGAGTTGGATTTTTGCTGGTAAAAAACAGTTGCTTCATATCCAAGAACGTTTAATGCTTTTGCGAAGATCCTTTTTTGATTTCAATGAAAATTGGTTTTATTCTATCGAGCTTTTTTGTAAGAAAATCAAAAGAAATTTCTTCCAACGATCACTTACCTCATTCAATATAACTTTAAATGTAGGAACACAATTATTACAAAATATTACTTCTATTTTGGATGAAGTAAAGAATCATATTTTAGAAGAATTAAATCGAAAAAATAATAATAATCAAAAAATATCTTCAATTTCGCAAGCATATATATTCCATCAATTATGGCATACAAAAACGATATCAAAATTGGATTTAAATCATTTAGTACAACAATTGAATAACAATATTCAAGATAATAAAGATGAATTAGCTAATTCAAAACAAACTCAAAAAGATTTCAATTTAATAAATGTTCCCTACGAGCATATTGAAGATTTTCTAGAAACACGAGGAATTCTAAAAGATCCTCGGGATTTTAATGAGAAAGATTGGAATCAATGGTTAAAAGGTCTTAAGAAATACAATCTACCTTCAAAAATATGGGTCAAAATAGCACCATTAAAATGGAAGGTTGAAATAAATAAATATTGGAAATCGACAAAAAAGAATATTGATCAGAGATCTGAGGTTTCTGGAAAGATTCAGATTCATTCCTTGTACCAAGAAAACCCTCAATTACGAAATAGGTTGAAGAATCTTAATAAACGTTCCAACTATAATGAACTTTTATACAGTTTTCTTGATGCTTCAAGGGATTCAGATATCAATAAAGTCTCGGTATGGGATACAGAAAACAAAAAAGGAATTTCAACTGCTAAAAGTTTCCAAAAAATACGTAGATTGAGTAAGAAAAAGAAAGATCAAGTAAATATTCTTTCCAACCAAGAGATCCAGAAAAAAATTAAAGCAAGTTTGGATCCTAAACTGATATTATGGTTCCTGCCGGATCTTATTGAAAAGAAAAAACAATTATTTATAGAAAAAGGAATATTTGAACCTAAACCTTCTATAATACAAAAAAGAAGCACTACAAAGGGTTATCAACGAGTCGAACTCTTTTTTGAGCATGATTTAGGTAACAGGGGTCATTGGGATGAAATACGTGAATTAAAATTAAATAAAAGACAGAGTTTTCCGATTATTGATCAATTTGCCTGGCGATCAAGCATACATGAGAATGAGTTTACACGGCTAAGAGATGTTATGTCTATCATGAATGTGACAAAAGAACAAGAGAATTCCTCTACTTTGTCTGCTTTATGTGATAAGATGGATATAGATACAGACTTCTTAGACATTCTGTTTGAAACTAGAAAATTAGAACGCCCTCCGATTTTGACTAAAAGGTATTTGATTAATAAGGGACATCGTAAATCTCGAATTTTACAGGACCAGATATTGATGTATAAGACAATAAGTGTTTTATTGAAATTCAAAAAAAGATTTAAGAAACGAATTGATAAAAATTTATTTCGTCAATGTACAACATGTCTACTGGTTGAGGATATGGAAAAAAAGACTAATTCAAATCTCTATAATCTAGAAGATCTTTTACTTCCTAGACGTCGTCGAGAAAGTAGAATTTTAAGAACTTTATTCTCTCAACAATCCTCACAAGACCTTATGAAAGATCAAGCAGATATGGTTCCAATAGAAGATCAAAAAAAACAAGGATATTTTAATCCCTTAAATCAGAGTCAAATCACAAAACGTTTTATATGGCCTAGTTTCAGATTTGAAGATATTGCTTGTATGAATCGATTCTGGTTCAATACAAATAATGGAAGCCGATTTACTATGCTGAGAATTCGTATGTATCCACCAATTTAATAAAATAGAAATGATTATTACAAGAATAAATTGATTTGATGAATTCTTTTTGGAATAGCTAAATCTATTCCAAAAAGAATTCAATTCTCTTATATACTACAAATTTCATATTATTGTGAGGAAACTTTATTTTTATGAGTGAAAATTTATCTATGGATCCATCAGCATTTTTTGTCAAAACAATGACGGGATCTGTTGAATTTCAAATTGATTGTCTAACAAAAAGAGTTTTAATACTTACTCGCCATTTAAAAAAACACTCAAAGGACTATTCATCCCAAAGAGGATTGTGGAAAATTTTGGGAAAACGTAAACGTCTTCTACAATTTTTATACAACAGTAACATTAATTCATATAAAAATTTGATTACTCAATTAGGTATTCGTGGACCGATAAAATTTTGATATAATTAAAACAGAATCAGAAACTTTTAACGATTTTGTTGATTAATCCACTTTTTATCATTCAGTTAGTAGTGATGAGAAAAATAAAAATCTCATAAGGAACAAAAGTAATGACCATGTTTGTTGCAAGAAAAGATCCCATGTTAGTGAGTATGGGTCCCCATCATCCGTCAATGCATGGTGTTCTTCGACTTATTGTTACTTTGGATGGCGAAAATGTTCTCGATTGTAAACCTGTATTGGGTTATTTACATCGAGGAATGGAAAAAATTGCTGAGAACAGAACAATTATACAATATCTTCCATATGTAACAAGATGGGATTATTTAGCTACCATGTTTACTGAAGCTATAACAGTAAATGCACCAGAAAAATTGACTAATATAAGAATACCCAAAAGAGCTAGTTATATACGAGTAATAATGTTGGAATTAAGTCGTATAGCTTCCCACTTATTATGGCTAGGTCCTTTCATGGCTGATGTTGGTGCCCAAACTCCCTTTTTCTACATATTAAGAGAGAGAGAGATGATCTATGACTTATTTGAAGCTGCTACAGGTATGAGAATGATGCATAATTTTTTTCGTATTGGAGGAATAGCTGCAGATATACCATATGGTTGGGTAGATAAATGTTTGGATTTCTGTGATTACTTTTTACCAAAAATAAATGAGTATGAAAGACTTATTACAGACAATCCAATTTTTTTGGGACGGGTTGAAGGCGTCGGTACTATTGGTACACAAGAGGCAATAAATTGGGGTTTATCAGGTCCTATGTTACGAGCTTCAGGAGTTCAATGGGATCTTCGAAAAGTCGATCATTATGAATGTTATGATGAATTGGATTGGGACATTCAATGGCATAAAGAAGGAGATTCATTGGCTCGTTATTTGGTACGAATTGGAGAAATGAGAGAATCCACAAAAATTATTCAACAAGCTCTAAAGGTTCTTCCTGGAGGTCCTTACGAAAACTTAGAGGCGAGACGAGTCACAGAAGGAAGAATTTCAAAATGGAATGATTTTGACTATCAATTCATAAGCAAAAAATCTTCCCCAACTTTTAAATTACCTCAACAAGAACATTACGTTCGAGTAGAAGCACCTAAAGGTGAGTTGGGGATCTTTCTCATTGGTGATGATAGTGTGTTTCCCTGGAGGTGGAAAATCCGGCCACCTGGGTTTGTAAATTTGCAAATTCTTCCTCCCTTAGTTAAGGGCATGAAATTGGCAGATATTATGACAATTTTGGGTAGTATAGATATTATTATGGGGGAGGTCGATCGTTGAAATGATAAAAAGTATAATAGATTTCTGGAATCTTTTTTTATATTTTTTTAATGAGACATTTTTTTCAGATAATTTTGTAGATCTTCTAAGAATCCTGTTTTTTATCTTAATTCTTTTATTGGGTGTTACAGTTGGAGTTTTAGTTATTGTATGGCTTGAACGAAAGATATCTGCTGGAATACAACAACGTATTGGACCGGAATATGCAGGTCCTTTGGGAATTGGTCAAGCTTTAATAGATGGCGTGAAATTGTTGCTCAAAGAAGATATTATTCCAGCCGAGGGTGATAATTTATTGTCTAATATTGGACCAGCTATTGTAATAATACCAATATTTCTTAGTTTATTGGTAATACCTTTTGGACAAAATGTAATTCTGGCCGATCTAGGCATCGGTATTTTTCTTTGGATTGCCTTTTCAAGCATAGCTCCTCTTGGACTTCTTATATCGGGTTATGGATCAAACAATAAATACTCTTTTTTGGGTGGTCTTCGAGCTGCAGCTCAATCTATTAGTTATGAAATTCCTCTAGCTTTGTGTGTTCTATCTATAGCTCTACGTGTGATTCGTTGAGGGATTTTGAATTGTTATAGAAAAGGGTAAAAAAACTATCTATATATGTAGATTTATTCCTTTTCCTTTTTTTATTTCCTTTAAAAACTGGATATTCATGTGGGTGAAATTAGACAGCTTGATGCCGTAAGACAATTAAACCCCATCCTCCATGTACAGGAGTGAAAGCATACGTAAAACAGTAAAGACTGTTTAACCCAGGTGTTTTTGGATACCTGATAGCGGAAACGAAAAATGAAGGTGGATTAAATTTTGGTTTTTTCAACATCTATCACTATATTAAGCAGGAGTGGATGGTTAGAAACACTAAAATACAAAAAAGGTTAGTTAATAGATAGAACAAAAATATATTTTTTATCTGGATAAGACCTTAATATCGGTAGAGATTATTAAGTAGTACTTTCTTGAAAACCACGACCTTAAGTATATACCTATCCACTAGAAACATGATTATCCGGAACGATAGAATATTTCTGATATTTACCAAAATTAAAAATAAAATTTTATTATTGTTAGATAAATTAATGAGATCGTATTAAATTGAGACTAATTTAATTTAGCAAAATTCAAAATTTTATTAACAACAAAATCAGTAAATTGGAGATAGATTCAGAAGCTTTTAATTCTGTAGCAGATAGAATCTCATTACTTTATTTAGGTTTTAATTACAAAAAAATTAGAAAATAAAGCTTTCAACGAAAGCAAAAAAATTAATGTTTCTATGACCTAACTGAAATAATCAATGAGGAGCCGTATGAAATGAAAGTTTCATGTACGGTTTTGAAATAGAGGTAGTTTAACACTGAATGTTGCTACCGACTATATTTATCAAAAAGTTTAAGTACAATTGATATAGTTGAAACACAGGCCAAATATGGGATTTTAGGATGGAACTTATGGCGTCAACCAATAGGTTTTTTTATATTTCTAATTTCTTCGCTAGCAGAATGTGAAAGGTTACCATTTGACTTGCCAGAAGCAGAAGAAGAGTTGGTAGCTGGTTATCAAACGGAATATTCAGGTATTAGATTTGGTTTATTTTATGTTGGTTCCTATTTAAATTTATTAATTTCTGCTCTCCTGGTAACAGTACTTTATTTAGGTGGCTGGAATTTTTCTTTTCCCTTCTTCATCAATTTTTCATGGATTGGTAATAATTTAGTTATTGAGGTACTTAAACTTTTATCAGGTATATTTATTACATTAGCTAAAACTTTTTTATTTCTCTTCATTTCTATCATGACTAGATGGACCTTGCCCAGAGTCAGAATAGATCAATTATTGAATCTTGGTTGGAAGTTTCTATTACCTGTTGCTCTAGGTAATTTTTTGTTAACTGCTTCATTTCAATTATTATCGTTAAAATAAATGAAATTTATTCCAAATGACAATCTATATAGAAGTTAAATTCAATGTAACGAACAGACCATAAATTGTTAATCTTTTTATTGAAGGATATATACCATATGTTTTCCTTACTAAATGGACTTCGTAATTATAGCGAACAAGCAATACAAGCCGCAAAGTACATTGGTCAAGGATTTTCTGTTACTACGGATCATATGAATCGATCCCCGATGACTATTCAATACCCTTATGAAAAATTGATTCCATCAGAACGTTTTCGTGGACGAATTCACTTTGAGTTCGATAAATGTATTGCTTGTGAAGTCTGTGTTCGTGTATGTCCAATCAATTTACCTGTTGTAGATTGGGAACTAAAAAAAGATCTAAGAAAAAAGCAACTTAAAAATTATAGTATTGATTTTGGAATTTGTATTTTTTGTGGCAATTGTGTTGAATATTGTCCTACAAATTGTTTATCAATGACTGAAGAATATGAACTTTCGACATATGATCGTCATGACTTGAATTATGATCAGATTGCTTTGGGTCGGTTACCCACTCCAGCGGTTTTAGACCCTATGATTCAACCAATTTGGAACTTAAACTATCTTCCTAAAGGTCTTATGGAAGGACATTCCAACTCAAGAACCATTACTCATTTTGAGTAGAAAATAGGGTTTAGTTTTGAATGAATAAGTTATTTTTTGCTCATTAATTCAAACAAAATAAAATATTTTTATCTAAAAAAAAATAAAAATATTACAAGTAATAGCTGGGTTATTGAAAAAAAATCTTAATTCATTCTGACTTTTTATTTATCTAATTTTACGGTGAATTATGAATTTTACTGACTCCATTCGTAACTCTATTCTGGTAATCATCGAAACAGGTATTATTCTGGGAAGTTTAGGAGTAGTCTCACTTAGCAATATAATATATTCTGCTTTTTTGTTAGGGTTGGTTTTCATTTGTATAGCCTTATTATATCTCACCCTAAATGCAGATTTTTTAGCTGCTGCACAAATTTTAATTTATGTGGGAGCCGTTAATGTTTTAATTGTTTTTGCTGTTATGCTTATTAATAAACCAAAAGAAATAAATACTATAGAGAAGTGGAATATATCTAACAATATATCTCTTTTGCTTTGTACAAATCTTTTCGTTTCATTAAGTTTCACGATATTAAACACTAATTGGTCCAATCTGTATTCGATTCAACATTCGGTGAATATTTTAGGCCAGAAGCCGAGTAATATTCGACTAATTGGAAATAATTTATTGACCAAATTTTTAATTCCTTTTGAACTATTATCAATACTTCTTCTTGTGGCTTTAATAGGAGCTATTACTATAGCTCGGCGAGCTGAATTTATTGAAACAGGTGATTCTGAAAGTTCAAAATCTAAAGAAGAATCAGTATAAATAAAAAAAGAATTTTGAATTTTTCAATGTATAAAATTTTATAAAAATCTAATAAATATATTATGTTTGAGCATGTTCTTATTTTGAGTTCTTATCTCTTTTGTATTGGATTTTACGGATTAATAACAAGTCGAAATATGGTTAGAGCACTTATGTGTCTTGAATTAATTTTCAATGCAATTAATATAAATTTTGTTACATTTTCGAATTTCTTGGATTCACAAGAAATTAAAGGAGAAGTTTTTGCCATTTTCATCATAGCTATTGCAGCAGCTGAAGCAGCAATTGGATTGTCTATTATTTTGGTTTTATATCGTAATGGACGATCAAATCAGATCAATGAGTTTAATTTATTGAAATGGTAATACTAAAACCCAAAATAAAACCAAATTGTTTGAATAATAATTCTTTTTAAATTCGTTACCTATTTTTCTTCGTATCTTAACCATTCTATTTTAGAATGTAATATATCCTTAAATTTATTGTAAGGCTAGTTACTTCTAATTTTTCAGTAGATTTAAGATCAAAAAAATCTTTATCTTCACTTTTTTCTTTTGTTTTTACAGAACTTGAATAAAAAGTAAAAAATTAAAATATTAATACCCTACGAAAAATAACTAATTCATTTATAATTAATGTAGTTTAATACTTTTCTTGATTCGATTTTATTAACCATTCAAATACAATAGGAGTAAGTAAAAACAATGGCACATTCTGTTAAAATTTATGATACATGTATTGGTTGTACCCAATGTGTACGTGCTTGTCCTACTGATGTTTTAGAAATGACTCCGTGGGGTGGCTGTAAAGCAGGTCAAATTGCTTCCGCTCCTAGAACGGAGGATTGTGTTGGTTGTAAAAGATGTGAATCCGCATGTCCCACTGATTTTTTAAGTGTACGTGTTTACTTGGGATCGGAAACGACTCGTAGTATGGGTCTAGCGTATTGATTTTTGTTTTTATAAACAAAATTTATTTCTTTTTTTTTGCATCTCCTATAAACCGCAAGCCCATACTCAAAATTTTGAGTATGGGCTTCATATTGAAGTTTTATTTATTATGATCAATCTACCTTGGCTAACAATAATTGTACTTTTTCCCATTTCCGCTGGTTTTTTAATTCCATTCCTTCCACAGTCTCAAAACAGAATAATTCGATGGTATACTCTTGGGATTTGTGTTGTAGAATTTATTTTTGTAACCCATATCTTTTATAATTCGTTTCAATTTCAGAATCCTACCGTTCAATTGGAAGAAAATTATAATTGGATTAACTTTATTAATTTACATTGGAAGTTAGGAATTGATGGTATTTCTATGGCATTAATTTTATTAACCGGATTCGTAACCAGCCTAGCACTTTTAGCAGCATGGCCAATTACAACAAATACTCGATTATTTCATTTCCTTATGCTAGCGATGTATAGTGGTCAGATTGGTTTATTTACTTCACAAGACCTTTTACTTTTTTTTCTTATGTGGGAATTGGAGTTAATACCTGTTTATCTTCTTCTGGCTATGTGGGGTGGCAAAAGACGTTCTTATTCTGCTACAAAATTTATTTTATATACAGCAGGTGGATCCATTTTTTTACTATTAGTATCTTTAGCAATGGGACTTTATGGCTCCAATAATCCTTCATTTGCTTTTTCTAGTTTGATTTGTAAATCATATCCTGTTTCATTAGAAATCATTTTGTATTTAGGGTTTTTAATAACTTTTGCAGTTAAATTACCAATATTTCCTTTTCATACTTGGCTGCCGGATACTCACGGAGAAGCACATTATAGTACTTGCATGCTTTTAGCAGGAATTTTATTGAAGATGGGAGGTTATGGATTAATTCGAATTAATATGGAATTATTACCCAAAGCCCATACAATATTTGCTCCTTGGTTGGTTATTATAGGATCAATTCAGATCGTTTATGCATCACTTATTTCTTTTAATCAACAAAATTTGAAAAGAAGAATAGCTTATTCTTCAATTTCTCATATGGGATTTGTAATTATAGGAATTGGATCACTTACAGATACAGGACTGAATGGAGCTTTATTGCAAATGATTTCACATGGTTTAATAAGTTCAGCACTGTTTTTTTTAGCGGGAACCAGTTATGATCGAACACGTACTCTTATGATCAATCAATTAGGTGGACTATCGATGTCTATGCCTAAATTATTCACTTTCTTTATTCTTTTTTCAATGGCATCTTTCGCATTACCGGGTATGAGTGGATTTATGGCGGAGTTGTTGGTATTTCTAGGACTAATTATCAATAACAATTATTCCTTATCGTTTAAAATAGTTATCACTTTTTTGGAAGGCTTGGGAATCATACTAACGCCCATTTATTTATTAGCCATGTTACGTCAAATGTTTTACGGATACAAAATTTTTGAGGTTCCCAACTGGTCTTATTTTGATTCGGGACCAAGAGAAATTTTTATATCAATCTGTTTATTTTTACCAGTGGTAGGTATTGGTTTTTATCCCAACTTTGTTTTATCTATCTGGGCCAGTGGAGTCGAATCTATTTTATCTCGTTACTCCTAATGAAATAAGGATTGTTAGTTATTTATGTCCATGAAATAGAAAACTTGTCTTTTTAGAAAAACTACAATAGTAACCATCCATAACTATGGAGACCTATTCCTAATAGATTCACTCCTAAATAACAAATCCAAACTGAGAAGAAGCCTGAACAAGCAACTATTGCAGATTCTTTTCTCCGCCAACCATTGTTTATTCTGGTATGTAAATAAATAGCATATATGATCCAAGTAATTAAAGCCCACGTTTCTTTGGGATCCCAATTCCAAAAGGATCCCCACGTCTCATTAGCCCATACAGCTCCTGAAAGAATACCAACGGTTAGACAAATAAATCCTAAATTGATAATACGGGAACTCCATTGATCCAGTTGTTGAATCAAAACAAATTTACGAAAATTGATGGATAACGAAAACACCCTATTTTCTGAGTTGTTTTCTATCCCTGTATATATGTCTTTTTGGGTATAAAAAAAATTAGAAGCTTTTGATTCTAAAAAATTTGGATATTTCCAAAATATTAGAACTAATAAAGTTAATGAGAGCAATGAGCCGCATAGAAGAGTTGCATAACTCAAGAGCATTAAGGTTACATGCATCATTAACCATTGAGATTGGAGAGCAGGTACCAGTGTTGCAGCTCCTTGCATATCTTTTGAAATAAACAATGTGGCATAAATTTGAATTATAAGAATACTTGGTGCAATGGTAGATCCCAGCCAATTCATTTTATTTTTTAAGTCTAAAACCAGATGAATTAGTGATAACAGCCAAGACAAAAACATTAAGGATTCAAATAAATTACTTAGAGGTAAGTGTCTCGAAAAAAACCAACGATTTACTAAAAATACCGTTAGAGAAATAAAGACCAAAACCATACAACTTTTAGCTATTTTGTCTAATGAAAAAAAATCTTTACGAACCAAATTACCCCAATAAGATATGGTGGCTAGAAAGATGAAAAAGCAGCAAATTTTAGTTAATATTTGCTCGATAGTAATGTATATCATGATATGTTTTTCTATTTCAATTCTATAGTTTTATGATACTTATATTAACCTTTACATATGTTTCTACATAAATAAATATATTTCTTGACAATGCGGGACAAATATTGTATATAGATTATGTGTAAGTCAGTGCCGCTACTCGGATTCGAACCGAGATGCAATAGCACTGCTTCCTAAGAGCAGCGTGTCTACCAGTTTCACCATAGCGGCTAATCAGAAATTATCGTACCATATTTTATCTAATATGGTCAATGTTTTTCTATTTTTGATTCCCTTTTTTTATTTTGATTCCGAATAAAAAACAGACTTTTTGAATATATCTTTTGTTTTGTCTATATTTCTTAGAAAAATGGATAAAAGTTTTTTTTTTTTAACGGAATATAGCGCAGTTTGGTAGCGTGCCATCTTGGGGTGGTGGAGGTCGTAGGTTCAAATCCTGTTATTCCGAAATACGTAAAAAAATCAACTTCATTCTAAGATCCTAAAAAAAAACTTTTATCCGTTAGAGGAAAGAGAGATTCATTGCCTAGGATTAGTGATCCGGAACAATCAAATACAAGATTTATATAGATAATTGTATAGAGATCGTATGATCTTTTATTTGAAATCTCCATCTCCCTTTCCGTCAGGGGAAAAAATCATCTCTATGGTAGGTTTTTTTACTTTACTTAAAAAGGTTTTTAAAAGAGATAATATTTTTGTTATTAAATTGTCTAATTAAAATTAAATTAACTTTTTTTATTCTAGCTTTTAACAAAAGAATCAAAATTTGCATTTTTGCATTAAGTTGGGAAAAAATTAATTTTGTCTTATTATTTATTCAGTAGATTTTTCATTTAAAGGATAATAGAAACTTCTAGAACGACCGGTTAGAATAGATTGAGCTAATGAAAAAGCTTTTAATGCACTTTTTTTTGCTTTTATCTTCCATAAAGTTTTTCGAATTCTTTTTTTCTTCTTCGATACACGTTTTTTTGGAACTGCCATAGTAAAATAAAACCTCTCCTTTGTTTATAAATACAAACAAATTTTTTTTACAAATCTTACAAATCAAGTACTTTTTGTTTTGTTATTGGACAATATAGAAAAAAGTTATATATTTTTTTTCTATAAAATCTCTTTATTTTAAATTAACTTCTTTTCCATCTAGACAAATAGAATCTACTACGAATCGAATTAAACTTTGACGATAGCCCTTTTTTAGTCTTGTCTTCTTCTTTGAACGCATTTTGTGAACAATAATTTTTTTACTAGAACAGGGATGGAGAATTCTTCCCTTAACTATTGCATTTTTAACCCATGGATGTCCAATATTTATAATAGAGTTATGACGGATTAAAAGTACTCGATGTATTAGTATTTTGGTAGTTAAATCCAGTATTTTGGGATTTATGTTTAAGGAAGTAAAGTAACAAACATCATAAAATCTTCCGGGTTCTACACGGAGTTGTTTACCTCCGGTATCGATTATTGCATATGTATTCATGTTTCTATTTGGATACTGTAAGTCTTATGCAGATTTGATAGATTAAACTAATTCAAAACATTATTGTTGGACTAAGTATCTCTAACTAATTTCCCTTATGTCAAGCGTTCTAAAAATAACGGTTAAAGTAGAATTGAAACTTTTTCTTAATAAGAAAGATTAATTGAATTTAATCTAGTTTTAATTTCTTAAACGAAAATTTAATTAATCTTTTATATATATATTCTATATAGATGATAAGTATACAAAAAAAAGTAAAAATAATTTTTTCTATTTATGGAATCTTTATACAGATATGTTTGGATCGTTCCTCTATGTCCATTTGTAACTTCGATTTTAATAGGTGCAGGATTATTATTATTTCCAAAAGCAGTTAATAGTCTACGTCGTATAGTTGCTTTTTTTAGTATTTTTGCTTTTACTATATCAATGTTCATTTCCATTTTATTTTTTTATCAAGAACTTAAAAACCAAACAAGTTTTAATAGCTCATTGTATTGGGTTGTTAATCAACAACTTTATTAAGAACTGGGTTTTTCTTTATATTCTTTCATTTCAATTATGTTTGTATTATTTACTAGTATGGGATTTTTGGCAATATTATATAGTGACAGTTATATGTCTCATGATAGAGCATATGTCAGATTTTTTGTCTATCTTGGTCTTTTTACTGCTTCGATGTTGGGTTTTATTTTTAGTCCCAATTTTATCCAGATTTATATTTTTTGGGAATTTGTTGGAATTTTTTCTTATTTATTTATTGGTTTTTGGTTTAGTCGACCCAGCGCAGCAAATGCTTGTCAGAAAGCCTTTATTACAAATCGTATATGTGATTTTGGATTATTGTTGGGTATATTATGTTTTTATTGGTAAACTGGTAGTTTTGAAATTAATAATGTTATTGAACGGTGTAATCAATTCAAAATTAATGATAATAGTAAGTTATTTTTTATCAACCTATGTGCAATTTTGTTATTTTTCGGACCAGTTGCTAAATCTGCCCAATTTCCCCTTCACATTTGGTTACCTGATGCTATGGAAGGACCTACTCCCATATCAGCCCTTATTCATGCCGCAACTATGGTTGCAGCTGGTATTTTTTTCGTTGCTAAAATGTTTCTGCTATTTAAAGTTTTATCATTTACTATTAATGTTATTTGTTGTATCGGAACAATCACGGCTTTTTCAGGAGCTACTATTGCTCTCGCACAAACAGATTTATAAAGAGGTTTCGCATATTCAACAATGTCCCAATTGGGGTATATTATGCTTGCTTTGGGCATTGGTTCTTATCGAGCTGCTTTATTCCATCTTATTACACATGCGTATTCTAAAGCTTTATTATTTCTTGGATCTGGGTCAGTTATTCATTCAATGGAATCTATATTTGGGTATTCTCCCAACAAAAACCAAAATAAGATATTTATGGGTGGGTTGCGTAAATACATGCCAGTTACTGCAATTACTTTTTTATTGGGTACACTTTCGATTTCTGGTATTCCGCCTTTCGCTTGTTTTTGGTCAAAAGATCAGATTATTGTTAGTGCTTGGTTCTATTCTCCTATTCTTGGAGTTATTGTTTCATTTACAGCAGGATTTACTTCATTTTATATGTTCCGTATTTATTTCCTTACTTTTGAGGGTGATTTACGTACTGATTTGGCCCAAACTGGGGAGCCTGCTAATTTTCAGTCGAATTTGCAAATACCTACTTGTCCAATACTTGAAACACATACTAATATCTATAAGATTTCGTCTTTTTTGGGAAATCGAATTGACTCTAATAAATCATTCTATTTATCTAATTGGATTCAAAATTTCATTAAAAATAAAAATAATGTACAAAATTCATTGTATCCATCATATGGATCTGATAGTAAGCATTTTATACAACCAAAAGAGTCGGACTGGATATTCATATGTCCACTTAAATTTGATTAAAAATAAAAATAATGTACAAAATTCATTGAATCCATCATATGGATCTGATAGTAAGCATTTTATACAACCAAAAGAGTCGGACTGGATATTGATATGTCCACTTATTATACTCACAATACCAACTATATTTATTGGTTTTTTTGGATCTATCATTTTTCCAAAATTAATCAATTTTGATTCATCACTTGATTTATCTTATGATTCATTAACCATAGTAATGAATTCTAATTATTGGTTCGATTTTATTCGTGAAGCTATTCCTTCTACCATTATAGCATCTGTGGGAATAGTTATATCATTCATAATATATGGACCTGCATCTTTCTACTCACGAGACTTACGTGAAAATATAGATCCTAAATCAGACGGAATTTTGGGTTTTCTATTAAATACTATTTATAATTGGTCGTATAATCGAGCTTATATTGATAAGCTATACAATTTTGTTTTTATTAGAGGTACACGCCTCTCAGCAAAATCTATTTCGTTCTTTGATCAATGGGTAATAGACGGTATTGTTAATGGGATAGGCATTTCAAGCTTTTTCGGAGGGGAAGGAATCAAATACGGACAAGTAGGGCGAATTTCCCTCTATCTATTCGGATTAATTCTGGGTATCATTTCGTTATTAATTGTTCAAATATTCAGATTCGATGTAATTCCCTCAATTATATGAATAGCTTACTACGTTCTCCTTCATACAAGGAACCATTTATCAATGGTTGATTTCTGGGGGATCGAGGGTGGGGGGGGGGTAGGGCAGTGAGAAGTGGTTAACTGCTCTCCCCGTAAAAGTCGAGGGGATTGCTATCCTTCATTTTTTTTCCTATAATAGAGGGGTAGAGTAGACCTTAATTTTAGGAAGTTTCAAAAATAAATTTGAATTTTTCGAATGCAACGCTTTGGACGTGGATTAGTCCAGAGAATAGGATTATGTATATGGGATTAAAGTTTTATCACGTTTCCTCGGTAGCTCAGTGGTAGAGCAGTCGGCTGTTAACCGATGGGTCGTAGGTTCGAATCCTATCCGGGGAGATATCTGGATCTTCTGTCGCGATCTTTAGTAGTCATTAAAAGTTATTCGTAATTGTTTATTGTTTATAGTAATACAGGAAAGTATGGAGATGCAAAAACTCTTGAACCATCAGGACGGTAACAACAATTATAGGTACTGATAAACTGGGATAAGCAATCCATTATTATTCGTTCCATATCATTGTCAGAGACTATATGAAGTATTTGCTCAACTTGTTACTAACTAGTAATATTGTAATTACTCCTCGAAGACTAGTTTCTGCATGCCATGAATATTTTATTGGTATGGATCAATCAGAAATAATGGACTGTTCTAAAACCCAAGTTGAATAGGGGGAATACGGAAGAGCTGCTGGTATAATTCCATTTATTTCCGCAATTCAATTCAATTAAGTGCTATGACACAACGGGCAGTCATTTGCTGATTTGCGTAAACCAGTGACCCCTGAAATTCTTCATTGGAGGAAACCACTTTATTTTCGAAGAAGCTACGCCACAGATAGATATTCCAAGACTATCTAAAGATAAGTCCAATGATTGCGGAAAGTACTCATTACTGTTGTCTTGATCCGGTTTAGTCCTTACTACCATGTGTTTCTATGTTTATTCCCGTGCGTTGTGCACTAGCATAACGGTTCTTTCTTTCCGAGAATAGGATCGAGTTTGCTAGCTTGGCTAACTGTGTCAGGAACATCTTGTTTCGTTCTGCAGTAAAGAGGGGGGGGTTGAGCAGAAGATTCATAGGTGTGCGGTCCTGTGTCATTTTGACTAAATATCTTCCAGATTTGGCTTCG